AATAGTGGAAACTACAAAAAAAAAATAGTTGATAATCATAATAATAACTATAGGTATACGAGGGAAAAAGAACCCCATTTTTCTAGTTCCTATGATGCACTTGGAGCTTATCGACAGAAAAGAATCAGTTTAGATAGTCCTTTGTGGCTCCGATGGAGACGAGATCGACGTGTCATTGGTTCAAGAGAAGTTCCCATCGAAGTTCAATATGAATCTTTAGGTACTTATCATGAGATTTATGGGCACTATCTAATAGTAGGAAGTATAACAAAAGAAATCCGTTCTATATACATTCGAACTACTCTTGGTCATATTTCTTTTTATAGAGAATTAGAAGAAGCCATACAGGGTTTTTGTCGAGCCTACTCATACGCTATCTAATCTAATTTCTTAGATTAGGCGATGTTTGTGCCTAGTGCCTAGGGTAATTCAGGTCTCCCAAATTTCACTGGTATTCTAATTTCTTAATTTCTGTGTGAATCAAGATTGAGGAAAGGAAGTTTTCGAATCATTGACTTGGGTCCATTGTCGAATCCTACTTAGCAGAAGAAATATAAGAGAAGAGGTACTTATGGCAGAACGGGCTGATCTGGTCTTTCACAATAAAGTGATAAATGGAACTGCTATGAAACGACTTATTAGCAGGTTAATCGATCATTTCGGAATGGCATATACATCACATATCCTGGATCAAGTAAAAACTTTGGGTTTCCAGCAAGCCACTGCTACATCTATTTCATTAGGAATTGATGATCTTTTAACAATCCCTTCGAAGGGATGGTTAGTCCAAGACGCCGAACAACAAAGTTTTATTTTAGAGAAACACCATCATTATGGGAATGTACACGTGGTAGAAAAATTACGTCAATCCATTGAGATATGGTATGCTACAAGTGAATATTTGAGACAAGAAATGAATCCTAATTTTCGTATGACTGATCCTTCTAATCCAGTATATCTAATGTCCTTTTCGGGAGCTAGAGGAAATGCATCTCAGATACATCAATTAGTGGGTATGAGAGGATTAATGTCGGATCCCCAAGGACAAATGATTGATTTACCCATTCAAAGCAATTTACGTGAAGGACTTTCTTTGACAGAATATATAATTTCCTGCTATGGAGCTCGCAAAGGAGTTGTAGATACTGCTGTACGAACATCAGATGCTGGATACCTCACACGTAGACTTGTTGAAGTAGTTCAACACATTATTATACGTAGAACAGATTGTGGTACTATCCGAGGTATTTCCGTGAGCCCTCAAAATGGTATGACAGAAAAAATTTTTGTCCAAACACTAATTGGTCGTGTATTAGCAGACGATATATATATTGGTTTGCGATGTCTTGCCACTCGAAATCAAGATATTGGGATTGGACTTATAAATCGATTCATAACCTTTCGAGCACAACCAATATATATTAGAACCCCCTTTACTTGCAGGAGTACATCTTGGATCTGCCAATTATGTTATGGTCGGAGTCCTACTCATGGTGACCTGGTCGAATTGGGAGAAGCTGTAGGTATTATTGCAGGTCAATCAATTGGGGAACCAGGGACTCAACTAACATTAAGAACTTTTCATACCGGTGGAGTATTCACAGGTGGTACTGCCGAGTATGTACGAGCTCCTTCTAATGGAAAAATAAAATTGAATGAGAATTTGGTTCATCCCACACGTACCCATCATGGGCATCCCGCTTTTCTATGTTCTATGGACTTGTATGTAACTATTGAGAGTCGGGATATTCTACATAATGTAAATATTCCACTAAAGAGTTTGATTTTAGTTCAAAATAATCAATATGTAGAATCAGAACAAGTAATTGCTGAAATTCGTGCTGGAACGTCCACTTTTTATTTTAAAGAGAAGGTACGAAAACATATTTATTCTGAATCAGAGGGAGAAATGCACTGGAGTACTGATGTACACCATGCACCTGAATATACATATGGTAATGTTCATCTATTATTAAAAACAAGTCATTTATGGATATTAGCAGGAGGTTCGTGCAGATCTAGTATAGTGTCTTTTTCGCTCCATAAGGATCAAGATCAAATGAATCCTCATGCTTTTTCTGTCGAAGAAAGATATATCTCTGATCTATCAATGACTAACGGTCGAGTAAGATATAAATTGTTAGATACTTCTGATAAAAAAGATAAGAAAATTCTTGACTATTCAACAAGACCTGATCAAACCATATATAATGGTCGTTGGAATATTATATATCCTTCTATTATCCAAGGGAATTCTTATTTCTTGGCGAAAAAGCGAAGAAATAGATTCATCATCCCATTACAATATGATCAAAAACGAGAGAATGAACTAATACCCTGTTTTGGTATTTCGATTGAAATACCAAAACAGGGTATTTTACGTAGAAATAGTATTCTTGCTTTTTTTGATGATCCACGATACAGAAGAAATAATTCGGGAATTACTAAATATGGGACCGTAGAGGTCAATTCAATTATCAAAAAAGAGGATTTGATTGAGTATAGAGGATCAAAAGAATTTATTCCGAAATACCAAATGAAAGTAGATCATTTTTTTTTTATTCTCGAGGAAGTGCATATTTTACCTGGATCTTCATTGATAATGGTCCAGAACAATAGTATCATTGGAGTAGATACACAACTCGCTTTAAATACAAGAAGTCGAGTAGGCGGATTAGTCCGCCTGGAGAGAAAAAAAAAATATATTGAACTAAAAATATTTTCCGGAGATATTTATTTTCCTGGAGAGGCAGATAAGATATCTAGGCACAGCGGCATTTTTATACCACCGAAAACAAAAAAAAAAAATTCTAAGGAATCAAAAAAATTGAAAAATTGGATCTATGTCCAACGGATCACACCCACGAAGAAAAAGTATTTTGTTTCGGTTCGACCCGTAGTCACATATGAAATAACTGATGGCATAAATTTAGCAACACTTTTTCCTCAAGATCTCTTGCGGGAAAAGGATAATGTCCAACTTAGAGTTGTCAATTATATCCTTTATGGAAACGGCAAGTCAATTCGAGGAATTTTTCACACAAGTATTCAATTAGTTCGCACTTGTTTAATATTGAATTGGGATCCAGAACAAAATGGTTCTCCGAAAGAGATTCGTGCTTCCTTTATTGAGGTAAAGGGAAATGATCTGATTCGAAATTTTATGAGAATTGAGTTAGTAAAGTCCAGCATTTCGTATATCGGAAAAAGATATGATAGGGCAAGTTCAGGATTGATTTCCGATAATGGATTAGATCGTACAAATATAAATCCTTTTTACTGCAAGGTTAGTATTCAATTACTTACACAACATCAAGGTACTATTGGTACATTGTTGAATCGAAATAAGGAATGCCAATCTTTGATAATTTTGTCATCATCCAATTGTTCTCGAATTGGTCCATTCAATGGTTCGAAATATAACATGATAAAAGAATCGGATCCCATAATCCCAATTAAGGATTTGTTGTGTCCTTTGGGGACTATTGTCCCTAAAATGGTAAATTTATATTCATTTTACCATTTAATAACTTATAATCAGATTTTGTTAAAGAAATATTTGCTACTTGGTAATTTTCAACAGACTTTCCAAGTACTTCAAGTACTTAAATACTGTTTAATAGATGAAAATAGGAGGATTTATAATCCCGATCCATGCAGTAACATCATTTTGAATCCATTCCATTTGAATTGGCATTTTCTCCATCACGATTATTGGGAAGAGACATCTACAATAATTAGCCTTGGACAATTTTTTTGTGAAAATATATGTCTATTCAAATACAAACCGCACATAAAAAAATCCGGGCAAATTATAATTGTTGATGTTGACGCTTTGATTATAAGATCCGCTAAGCCCTATTTAGCCACTCCAGGAGCAACTATTCATGGCCATTATGGTAAAATATTTTACGAAGGAGATACATTAGTTACATTTATATATGAAAAATCAAGATCTGGTGACATAACACAAGGTCTTCCAAAAGTGGAACAAATCTTAGAAGTACGTTCGATTGATTCAATATCAATGAACCTTGAAAGGAGAGTTGAAGGTTGGAACAAAGGTATACCAAAAATTTTTGGAATCCCCTGGGGATTCTTGATTCAAGCTGAGCTAACCATAGCTCAAAGTCGTATCTCTTTGGTTAATAAAATCCAAAGGGTTTATCGATCTCAGGGGGTACAGATCCATAATAGACATATAGAGATTATTGTACGTCAAGTAACATCAAAAGTGTTGGTTTCAGAAGATGGAATGTCTAATGTTTTTTCACCTGGGGAATTAATTGGATTGTTGCGAGCGGAACGAGTGGGGCGCGCTTTGGACGAAGCGATTTCTTATCGCGCAATCCTATTGGGAATAACAAGGACATCTTTGAATACTCAAAGTTTCATATCCGAAGCAAGTTTTCAAGAAACCGCTCGAGTTTTAGCAAAAGCTGCTCTACGAGGTCGTATTGATTGGTTGAAAGGCCTGAAAGAGAATGTTGTTCTAGGTGGAATTATACCTGTTGGTACAGGATTCAAAAAATTAGTGCACCATTCAAGTAAGGACAAAAACTTTTATTTGGAAATCAAAAGAAAGAATCTATTTGACTTGGAAATAAAAGATCTTTTGTTACACCATAGAGAATTATTTTGTTCTTATGTACCAAATGTACCAAACAATTTCCATGAGACATTAGAACAATCATTTACGCGATTTCATGATTCCTAAGAGCGGATTCTTTTACTTTAACTATCTTTAACTATCTTTTAATTATCTGTTTTTAATTATCTGGTCTGGCTTTTCTTTTAACTTAACTATCTTGTTCTTGTTCGAATATTGATAAAAAAATAAGTAATTAAAAGACATTAATGGTTTGTACTGTGTATTAAAGGTCAATTCCCGGCAGAAGGTTCCATCGGAACAATTACTTATTTCAAAGTACCTCGTCTCTTTGTTAAAGTTAAAAAAAAAAACAAAAAGGAAGTGTGGGAAAAATGACAAGAAGATATTGGAACATTAATTTAGAAGAGATGATGGAGGCCGGAGTTCATTTTGGTCATGGTACTAAGAAATGGAATCCTAGAATGGCCCCTTACATCTCTGCAAAGCGTAAAGGTATTCATATTACAAATCTCACTGGAACTGCTCGTTTTTTATCAGAAGCCTCTGATTTAGTTTTTGATGCGGCAAGTAGGGGAAGAACCTTCTTAATTGTTGGTACCAAAAATAAAGCAGCAGATTTAGTAGCATCGGCTGCAATAAGAGCCCGGTGTCATTATGTTAATAAAAAATGGCTTGGTGGTATGTTAACGAATTGGTCTACTACGGAAACGAGACTTCAAAAGATCAGGGATTTAAGAGCAGAACAAAAGATGGGTAAACTCAACCGTCTTCCCAAAAGAGATGCGGCAATATTGAAGAGAAAATTATTTACCTTGCAAACATATCTCGGCGGTATCAAATATATGACGAGGTTGCCTGATATTGTGATCATCGTTGATCAGCAAGAAGAATATACGGCTCTTCGAGAGTGTGTAATTTTGGGTATTCCGACGATTTGTTTAATCGATACAAATTGTGACCCGGATCTCGCAGATATTTCGATTCCATCCAACGATGATGCTATAGCTTCAATCCGATTGGTTCTTAACAAATTAGTATCCGCAATTTGTGAGGGCCGCTCTAGCTATATAAGAAATCCTTGATTATGATTAAGGGGGGATTTTTTGGATTCGGTTACTATTCTTGAATTAAATAAAAAAAAAAGCAAAAAGGTAAGTGCGGGCATATTGATAATATGTTATTATATTACGTGATTTCTTGGTATCCTATGTAAATTCTTGATATCTTAAATATACAATTAATGAATACGATTTTTGATTCATATTGGTGAGTTGAAAAAGAGATAGAGATGGTTGAATCAAAATAATTTCTTTTTTGAAGTTCAATTTCTGCTAGAGTACAATATGAATGTTATACCATGTTCCATTAAAACACTCAAAGGGTTATACGATATATCGGGTGTAGAGGTAGGCCAACATTTATATTGGCAAATAGGAGGTTTACAAATCCATGCCCAAGTACTTATCACTTCTTGGGTAGTAATTGCTATCTTATTAGGTTCAGTCATTATAGCTGTTCGGAATCCACAAACCATTCCGACCAACGGTCAGAATTTCTTTGAATATATCCTTGAATTTATTCGAGACTTAAGCAAAACCCAGATTGGAGAAGAATATGGCCCTTGGGTTCCCTTTATCGGAACTATGTTCCTCTTTATTTTTGTTTCTAACTGGTCAGGTGCTCTTTTACCTTGGAAAATTATACAGTTACCTCATGGAGAATTAGCTGCACCCACGAATGATATAAATACTACTGTTGCTTTAGCTTTACTCACGTCCGTCGCATATTTTTATGCGGGTCTTAGCAAAAAAGGATTGGGTTATTTTGGGAAATACATTCAACCAACCCCCATCCTTTTACCAATTAACATCCTAGAAGATTTCACAAAACCTTTATCTCTTAGTTTTCGACTTTTCGGAAATATATTAGCTGATGAATTAGTAGTTGTTGTTCTTGTTTCTTTAGTCCCTTCAGTAGTTCCTATACCTGTCATGTTTCTTGGATTATTTACAAGTGGTATTCAAGCTCTTATTTTTGCAACCTTAGCCGCGGCTTATATAGGTGAATCCATGGAAGGTCATCATTAACTAGCTTTTCAAATAGTCTTTTTTTTTTTTAATTCTATTATTAAGCAAGCTTATCCCACATGATTCATGATAATCCAATTGGATGGGTAAGATAATAGTGTATGATTCCATCATCTAGAATTGTAGGAGAAAAGATAGACAATATTCCAACAGAATTCTAAAAAAAAGAAGGGCTGGGGAGGTTATAGTTAGAGTATAATATATGTAATAATGTCTATAGGCTCTAAACCCCCGTCTATTTTTCTAGGAATTATTCTATTCCAGAATCAATTAAAAAAAATTAGGATGGTTTACATTATGGAAGAAAAGAATGGATATGTGATATTAGAATCACATTAAATATTCTTTAGTTATATGAGATAAGTCTATCCATAATATCGCTATATTACATAACTATATAATATTTATATAATATTTATTTTTTTTATAGTATTGTTTATTTTATTTATTTATTTATTATTTATTTATTATAGTATTGTAAGGCTAGAATTTCTATTTTTCCTAATTACAACCAATCCTATAATCATAATCTATAATCATAATCTGGATCCTCATTATTCATATTTGTTATGTTATATATGAACAATATACAACATAAAATAAATATATATATTTATTATCCGGTTTAATTCAAATTTAAATTAGATTCAATTCATTATATATTTCTTATCTTATTTATATATTTATTTATATATATATATATTATTTATTATTCTTAATTCCTTAATTCTTATATTTTTATATTAAAAATTTTTGTTATTATTTTATTTATAATTATTATTTTATTTTAATAGTTAGTAACTAATTGGTAGTTAATTATTTTATTAATATAACTAATTAAAATTAAGTAACTAATTAAAATTAAGTATTTAATAATTAATAATTATTAGTTAATAAAATGAAATAAATAATTATAAATAAATAATTAATAAATAAATTTTTAATTTAAGTTAAGATATTAATAATTAATATCTATTGGTACTTTTTTATTACATAATATGTATTACATATTAACTTTTTTATTACTATTACATATTAATATATATATATTTTATTATATTAATTTTTATTTATATTAATTATTATTTATATTAATTATTTATATTAATTTATATTTATATTGGATTAATTTGGTATTAAATTAATTTGATAATTTGATTGATATTGATTGCAGCTCACACTGCATTTAGATAGATTTCAATATCAGTCCTTCTCTTCTAGCAATTTTTTTTTGAATGAAAAAATAAATAAACTTAACAATAGTGTAGTGTAGTAAAGAACGAAGAATTAAATGAAAGAGTGGTTTGAAACAAAGAAATACAATAGTTACAACTGTATGCATATGGATTTACAAAAACTCTATGATAGTTAAAAACTAAAAACGAGATAGTTCTGACGATTCCGTTTTTTAATTTAGTAATTAATATTATTATTTCAACTCGTGAATCTTAATTAAAAAAGTCATAATTGATTGGTTGATTGTATCATTAACCATTTCTTCTTTTTTGTTTTGTGTGAGGAACTTACCATGAATCCACTGATTTCTGCCGCTTCCGTTATTGCTGCTGGATTGGCCGTGGGGCTTGCTTCTATAGGACCTGGAGTTGGTCAAGGTACTGCTGCAGGCCAAGCTGTAGAAGGTATTGCGAGACAACCGGAAGCAGAGGGTAAAATACGAGGTACTTTATTGCTTAGTCTAGCTTTTATGGAAGCTTTAACAATTTACGGACTGGTTGTGGCATTAGCACTTTTATTTGCGAATCCTTTTGTTTAATCCTCAAAATATAAAAAAAGTACCTTAGAGACTTTTTTCTTATTAACTCTTAACTTGGAATTTTCCTTTGCTTCTTAGAATTATATTAACACGTTACTATAAAATTACTTATTTATTGAGACAATACCTAGGAAGGGTTGATTTGAAGATGAGGAATTACCGCATTCACTTGCTTTCTTCCTTTCTGTCTTTAGCTTAGTACAATAGAAAACTTTTTTATTTTCATTGTTTGGAAGTGTTTCAACAAATGAAATATTTTTCAATTGATATCAGATCTAAAACCTAAGTCTAAAGTCTAAGTAAAGTATCTTATTAGAAAATTTTTGAAAATGTATTAGAAAATTTTTGAAAATGTAAAAAAATTTAAACAAAACAAATGAAATTACTAGATTTCTTTTATTCTCATTAAATAAATAAAGTGGAAATAAAAAAAAAAAAAAAGAAATCGATCAAAAAAAAAGGGCGATCGGAGTGATACAAAAATAACTCTGTTCTTTGTTAGTCCTATCCAAAAGAAAAGAGAGGAGAATATATGAAAAATGTAATTGATTCTTTCGTTTACTTGGGCCACTGGCCATACGCCGGAAGTTTCGGGTTTAATACCGATATTTTAGCAACAAATCCAATAAATCTAAGTGTAGTGCTTGGTGTATTGATTTATTTTGGAAAGGGAGTGTGTGCGAGTTGTTTATTTCAAGAATAGGATGGATCCATCCATCTGCACTTATGGTATTTATAAGGGATAGGGGAAATAGTAAAAAAGTGCACGATCTCGACGAATTTCTTCTGCGAATTTCTTCTGAATAAATTAAGAAATTATATGCAAGAACCATAGCATTTCGTGATTTATTGGTAAATCCACTTTGATTCTCTATCAACCAATAATGCGAGACCTTTAACATGGTTAAAGCTAAATTGTTTAAAGTCCGGACAAAACATGGTATTCTTTCTACCACTACGTTAGTAACCAAATAGTTCAAAAAAAATTGGTAATTTATTTGATTTTGATATATAACACTCATATCAATAAATAAATTTAAACTATTTATGAGATAAAAAAAGCAAACAAAGTTCCTTTTTTTATCTAATGCCGAATCGACGACCTATGTATAAAAAAGAGGAATTTTTGGACTTGAAGAAACAAAAATATAATATAATTATTATTATTTTAATTTTTATAATCATATTTTCTTTTTTCATTCAAAAAAATGAAAAAAAAAAAGTACAAATAAAAAAACAACTTTGCTGACAATTTTAGATTTTGATCTGGTCTAGTCGGAAGAGTCTTCCTAATATTCTGGTTTTTTATTTTATAAGTTTTGATATGTTTAACTACAAACAGAAAAGAGAAGGTAGGCTCATTACATTAAAAAAGCTATGGGAATACTCATACCATAAATAAATATTTGAGCGTGAGAGCCAAATGAATCGAAAGATTCATGTTTGGTTCGGGAAGAGATCATGGAAGTTGTGAAATTAATGGTAAGATAATCTACTTTCATTAAATGATTTATTAGATAATCGAAA